CATGGCTCGCCTTACGAGTGTTGCACTTCACTCGCTGCTCGCTGGCTCGTTCATTCACTTGCTCATTAACTCGCAGCTTCGCCAGAAGCTACTAGTCACCTCCTTTCCTCCTCCTTCGGATGCTTAGCCAAAAGCGACGAAGGAGGGGAGCTGGGGAAGAAGGCCGACGATGGCAATGAGAGGGGGAAGCTGTCGTAGAAGCTTTGCCCTTTGCTTTACATAAATTGTTATGAATGAACTGACTAAATGACGTTATTCTCCCGGAACGCTAGCTAATCTAATGGTTCCCTTCAATCTTCTTAATAAGAACCTTCCTTCCATCCTTCTTATTCAGAAACCGTGGGCCTCGGCCCGGGAAGGGGAGAGTGGCCGAGTGGTCAAAAGCGACAGACTGTAAATCTGTTGAAGGTTTTCTACGTAGGTTCGAATCCTGCCTCTCCCACTTGTTGTAGACTTTAGAGAAGAGAAAGGACGTAGGAACGAAGCTCTTTCTATTTTGTGGCCGTGCCGTGAAGTGAAATAGTTTCGTATGTTGTTAGAGAGGTTGGCGAACTACTTATTTATTTAAAAATTTTTTTATGACCATCGATATCCAATCCCAACGAGAATAGAAGCGACTCGCTTCTGGCGTCGGCTTGTAGTCTCTGTAGCCGGCATTCCTACACGCACGCGCCCGCTTCCTCCTTGGTTCGGGACGAAGCCAAGCCGATAGATACGTACGATAGGCGAAGGAAGCGCCCACCCTCAAAGCCTCCGTGTGCGCTTCATTCAAAGCCGGAGCTTCGCCCTGTAGTTTTTAAGCTGGGGAACGCAAGTTTGATCGAGGATTGGAGAGGCTGAAGAACGGGATGGATTTAGGAGTCTTTGTGCGAGCCGTATGCGGTGAGAGTCGCACGTACGGTAACGAGGGGGGTTCGCGTCTATACGTGTTTTGTGTGGTCTTTGGGCCTACCCACCCTATTTGTTCCATGATCTATGGGTCTACTGGAGCTACCCACTTCGATCAATTAGCCAAGATTTTGACCGGATACGAAATCACTGGTGCTCGATCTAGTGGTATTTTTATGGGGATTCTATCTATCGCTGTAGGGTCCCTATTCAAGATCACTGCAGTTCCTCTTCGGGCGGCTGTAGGACGGACGGCCGCCTATAGATGGTTAGGGTAGGATGGGTGGTACCGCTCAGATTGCGGCCAATCTTCCTAACTGCGCGCGGGCCGGGCTTAGAGCGCGTGAAACTCATCACTACCTCGTAAGGGCGTTGAGACCATAGCATGTTACACAAAAGCGCCGCTTTTTCTGGAATGTTGTCACATAGCTGCCCGACTAGAAGAGCCACTCGCTCTGAAGTGTTGTCACACAAGATAAGCACACCGCCCGCCTGCTGGCCGGGCGAATCGAAGTTATCTTCCGGTCAACTGTCCACCCAGTCAAGTGCATAAAACACAGTGGAATCACGCAACGCACGCTGCTGGTGTGCTTCCTGCCCACGAGGAAAGAAAGAAAAGCGACAAGGTTAAGATTTGACTGTTTGCAGCATGGGAGCTGATTACCCAAGAAATCCCTGGGAAAAAAATCAAAGATATCTCGGTAACGAAAACTATAGGAGGCTGTATTGGCGAGATCCAACGGTGAACTGCTGCCCAAAAGAAAAACCGCCTGGAAGTCCGAGGACCTTTAGTACCGTACCCTACCCCGAACCAGCAGCCTTCGCGCCAAGCGACGACCGCCCTTGTCCCTTTCCTTTTTCCATTCAGCCTACTTCTTTGCTTTGTTCCAAATAGAGTAGAGTCTAAGGCGCTTGCGCGCTTGCGGTGGTTCGTATGCCTACCTTACTTACCCACTTGACGAAAAGGGAACGATCGTTTCGTTTTCGGGTTTATGGAAACTCACTTCTTCCTTTTGAAACTGTCGGGACGCAAAGCGTCTTCGCTTCCTCTCCCCCCACCTTTATGTAGGAGTTTTGAGCAAGCTTTCGCTTTTTCTCCCAGCAAACAGAGGGAAGTCGTTTTGAAGCAGCGCTCTGCTCGGTTACTCAAAAATGTGTTTGCTACTGAAGGAAGTAGGGCTCCTATTGACTAAAGGTAAAGGTTGGTTTCCTTTAGAATGAAAAGTCGCAATGAAGCCCCTACTACTGTCGATTCAAAAGGCGAACAGCCCCCCTCTATGGGGTGGGGTGTTTGTGGGAAGCTGCCTTAGATATGAAGCTAAAAAAAAGACAAAGTCCGGTATTTGACGAAGATCTTTCTATCAATAGATAGGAATGAGTGTTCGATATAGGGGATAAGATCCATCTGCTCTCTAAATATCTTGTTAGAGAGAGAGCAGATATAACAAATAAAAAAATCGGGAGATGATAAAATAATGGATACATAGACATCTAATGGTATTTATATTATATTCCTATTCCTCTCTTTCATCTATCTCTTTCTGATCTATCTATCTTTTTTTTCTATCTATGAATCAAGCAAGTCAAAAGAGTTCGTTTTTGGGCTGGGCCACCTCGAATAGATTGGATCGTTTCTGCCAACGAAATGAACGCGGAGCCCGTTCCGAATGCTTCTCCGATCCTGAAGTTCTCGCGAAGAGAAGAAGATGCAGCTCCCCCTCCCTCTCCATTTTCCCGCTTTGCTAATCTTCCACTCTAACGCGGGCCGGGCGGCGGCGGGGTAAGGAAAACGCTGTCGGAGATCGAGATGTCGATTTGTTTTTCATCGAAAACGAAGAAGGCCGAGGATGGCCTATGGGATAGCAGCCTTCCTTCGGGCTTTGCCTGCCCTTTTTTATAATAAATAATTCCGGCTCGGCCCGGGAAAGCGCTGGCAACAACAGAAAGGAAGGGGTCCATGTAGCTGCTGCGCCCGTCCACTGAGCAGCAGGTTCGGCATCTACTACAAAAGAGAGAATCCACTTCAGATAACCACGCCTCTGCTAGGCAGCGTGTGGAATGGCCGAGAGCGGACCTTTTTGGATATATAATCCAAGTCGAGAGTAGAGTTACGGGAACAGCCGTCTGATGGAAAACAACTTTCACGTTCGGTTCAGAGAGCACTTTTTTCGTTGAGAATTCCTCGTTCCCTTTTGTGTGAATTCCCCAGCGGCGAATTAACCACTTTTGGGGCCCTATCTATTCCATCTCTCGAGCCCCGAAGAAAAAACCCCCCTCTCCATCGGACTCCATATCTCTTTTGACTCTATATATGTGGGCACCTGATATCTATGAGGGTTCACCCACCCCGGTTACAGCATTCCTTTCTATTGCGCCTAAAATCTCTATTTCTGCAAATATGTCACGTGTTTCTATTGTTGGTTCCTATGGAGGTACATTGCAACAAATCTTCTTTTTCAGCAGCATTGCTTCTATGATCTTAGGAGCACTGGCCGCCATGGCCCAAACGAAAGTCAAAAGACCTCTAGCTCATAGTTCGATTGGACATGTAGGTTATATTCGTACTGGTTTATCATGTGGAACCATAGAAGGAATTCAATCACTACTAATTGGTATCTTTATTTATGCATCAATGACGATAAATGCATTCGCCATAGTTCCAGCATTACGGCAAACCCGTGTCAAATATATAGCGGATTTGGGCGCTCTAGCCAAAACGAATCCTATTTCGGCTATGACCTTCTCCATTACAATGTTCTCATACGCAGGAATACCCCCGTTAGCCGGCTTTTGTAGCAAATTCTTTTTGTTCTTCGCCGCTTTGGGTTGTGGGGCTTACTTCCTAGCCCCAGTGGGAATAGTGACTAGCGTTATAGGTCGTTGGGCGGCCGGAAGGTTGCCATGAGTAAGGTTGGGGGACCGAAGGCTGTTTTCCGTGCACCGGACACGTAGCTTACCGAATCCGTTGCGACACGGATGGGAATGCATACTACGAAAGACAGGGTCGAGTCTGATACATCAACCGTCTACTCAATATTCCTTGTACGAGTCCACAATCACTATACGAGATGAACCTGGGTTTGGTGAATTGAAGTTGGCCTTAGGTGTAATAGGACTCCCAGTTACTGCGCGCGATCGTATACTGAGCCCGTCGGTAGTTGGAACGACGCGAGCCGGGCCGGGCCTCGATTCAGAAAGATAAAGGTACAGAGGTAACTAATTCCCCATCTCATTTGGGGCGGAAAACGAATCGACATCTCGATGTGATACAGCCCTTTCCTTTTTTGTTGGGAAAGAACGGCGAAGTCCATCCGAACCGTCCAATGAAGAAATAAGAGGAGAGCAAAGCGCCAATGGCGCGCGAAGCGCATGCGGAACGGGCACGGAAAAAAAGTGTGGAGGAAACGAGCTCATTCCCTTCGCTTTCTGGGCCCAAAGCAGTGCAGTGTTTCCTGGCCAAAGAAAGGATTTGGGGCTTCTATATACATACATATATATATATGAATAGAGAGATAGATCCATCCATCTATCCGGATATCTAAAAAATAATCGATTTCATTCAACATTTGATTCAAAGGACTGCGCAAAGCCCCCCCCGCTCATGAAACGGCTCTGCTGCAATGGATGGCAGAGGGTCCGTAGTACCCGAAGCACTGGACTGATCCAGTAGCCGGGAAGGGGCCTAGAAGTGCCTACTACTACACCACACTACACTTGGCTCTACACATTTACAGAGCTAACCCCTGTCCAGTGTCTGGCAGAACGTTGGGGGCTTCAATCCCGACTCCTTATACCCATATCAACCCAGGCTAACGGAGCCTTACTTATTCAGGGGGGGAGAGTGGAGCCTCGATAAGCACTCTTTAGAGGAAGATCCTTGGCCCCTCTTCATTCTCTATAGGGGTCTCTTCTCTGCCCACATGGAAGCGAGGCAGAGATAGAAAAGATCAAAGACGTCCAAGCTTGCCTTCCTTTTTTTTATCATTTTTGTGAGGGGGATGGATAAAGTGGAAAAAACAGACTCACATTTCCCAGTCGAAAAGAAGTTCCTTTTTCGTCTCGACAAAGAAAGAAGAATCTTGAAAACGCTCCTAACCCCTTCGTAGAGCCGTGTATTGTAAGTGATCCGAACCCGCCCGGAGCGAGAGCCCCCCTTAGAGGCAAGTGCTGTTGGTGAGCCGTATGATGGGCAACTATCTCCTGCGGTTCGGAGAGGACTCAGCTTTAAGTTAGTACTCCCTTGGTTTCGGGGTGGACCCTTTCACTCTATTTTATTATATACGCTTAGCGAAAAGAATGTTTTTTGATAGACCTAGGACATGGATTCTATATGAACCAATGGATCGTGACAAGTCGTTACTACTAGCAATGACTTCCTCTTTCATTATTTCATCCTTTCCATATCCCTCTCCCTTGTTCGATCTTACTCATCAAATGGCACTCAGTTCATATCTGTAAGTTCGATCATTAAAAAGGTTCAAAGAAAGGGTGGTTCCATGAGGGCATTGTAAGGCAGCCATGATTAGCCAGCCTATCTGCAGGAACCTTCACGGACAACGTGAACAATGGAGGCATGCATCTGTAGAAGCAAGGATTTGATCTCAGCCGCCCAACTTGTAATGCGCCAAGGTACGGAAGCTCCTGAGTTGATGATTTGAACTAGAACACAGGAATCAGTCTCAACCGCTTCAATATTCATCCCTCGAGCAACACAATATCGTAGACCGTCAACCACAGCTCTCACTTCTGCAACTAAGTTGTATGTATGCCCGTAGAAGTGCGAGAAGGCAAAAAGAACATGACCTTTATAGTCTCTCACCAGACCACCTCCACCCGATCTACCTGGATTGCCCTTACTCGCGCCATCCGTATTGAGCTTGAACTGCCCCAAGCTTGGAAAAACCAGCAGATTTTAATACGTCTACGAGTAGAGCTTGAAAGTGCAAACCAAGTAAGAACCATTGCTTTTTCAGCAGAGGGAAAGGACTTCAATTTGAGTAACTGCAAAGACTCTTGAACCTGGAGCAGCACCTTGAAAGAAATGGCGCGGTTGGGTCCGACCTTCATAACGATGCTTGTTTCTCGCAGTCCACAGCTCCCACAAAATGAATGAGGCAGTTAATATAGCAGCTGCTCCATATGGGTTCGAGTAGGAGTTGTTTATCAAAATAGATCGGAAAAAAACAGCACCCGACGTCTGAGGAAGGTAAGACCGAACTCATGGAACCGCATCCAGACAATCTCTGCGACCTCACCATGCAGTAAAACATGATCCAAGCTCTCTTGGGACAGCACCAGCAAGAGGAGCATAATGAGATTCCCACACTCTGAACAATATCATCCGTGGGGAGACATTGATTAGCCAATCGCCATAAGAAGAAAAGAAGGAGATGCGTTTAGGAATGGCACCAGTTCTTCTCTTCAGAAAAAGGATGGTGAGGATTTTCAATGATTTTCCGTGCTGAAGCAGTAGAGAAAACACCATAAGAAGTAGGAGACCATACAAGCTTGTCGTCCACTGTTGTTTGCGGTAAGTGATGAGTTACGATAGCTTGAACAACAGGTTCAGGTAGCAGCCTCCTAAGTCTCCAAGCTGCATGATGCCTATTAGATAACACATCATTAATCTTGACATGCTTTTTGCGCATCCTTCTCCAGCTAAGATCAGTCAGGTATGAGTATAAAGGTCTCCCTAGGCACCATGTATCCAACCAGAAACAAGCATTTCCTCTATTTACAACATATCGGGCTTGCTTCCTTCGCCCTTTGCCAATCAAACTTTGAAGCTGTATGAACTAGATGAAGATTAGCAAAATAGATGTGATTGGATCAGAAATACTTAGCTCTTAAGTACTTGGACCAGAGAGAGTAAGAAGTCATAGCATTCCACAACATCTTCACCCTCATCGATAATTGCATGTCTCGCAAAGAAACCAAGTCCCCCTTCCTTGATCAATGGGTTTGCAGACATGTCTCCAAGCTCGCCAATGCCTTTTGAAGCCGCCCTCCATGTCCCTCAGGCTCTTCAGTAGATTAGATCGTGTAACTCGTTTTTCAATTAACATGGGAATCCCTCCGTCCCAGTCCGCCAGAATGAAATCAATGGAACCCGTCCCCTCCACCTATATAATAAATATAGGAAACGAAAACAGGCCAAAAACTTTTTTGGAAGTGATATCACTTTAGCTTTCGCGATCAAAGGGGACGCTGCTCTTCCTTTTGTTTCGGAAGAAGGCCAGGGATTAGGGTCACAGGTCTTAGCAATTCTGACTCATAAAGATTGAACCCGCCCAGGAGGTTGCCCTGATCCGGCTATAGATCCTGGTCTAGCTACAGTGAGCTTTTAGGTCCATCTCAGGACGAGGAAAGAGCTTACGCAAGAACATTCTTCTTTTCTTAGGGCAGGGCACAAGTCTACCCAAGCTGGAATTCCATATTGATTCCTTCTATGGGTACTAGTTCAGGTTCCCTTTTGTGGCTTATCCTTAAGGACGGGCTCAAGGCCAATATAAACATTTGGAAACTTATTTTCTATAGAAACCTACTCTTTGCTGACCCCAGCCCACCGCCCTTGCTAATAGCGTTGCCACCATGCCCTCTTCCCTTATGTCTATGCCCCAAAAATATAATAAATGTTGTAGGGCTCCTTTGAGAGAAGAAATTCCTTAGCCCACCGCCCCGGCGTGAGATGCTGATGAGCAGAGACCAAAACTGGAATCAAAGCCCGCACCCTTTTGTTAGTCAGGGTGGATCCCCCTATCTTGATTCTCCTTCACAGACCAACTCGTGTCAGTGCCATTGTAGAGGGAAACTGCACCTAACATTATATATGTTGAATGTTCGATCCGCTTCACGTACATGCACAAGAGCTTTCACTATAACATTGGGAGTTCTTTGCTTGATCACAGAAGTTCATCTAGAACAGAAAGCGGAATTGAGTCACCAATGAAAGTGGTCCTTTGACCTAGTTCTTCCTTCTCTCAGTGGTGTAGTGCAATCTCTAGGTTCTTTTTAGGGCATCCAACTGAAAGAGGTAATCCCAAGCTCATTGATAAAGTACGGTGGGATTTACTGAACACAAACACAATCGTGATTGATTAAGTTTCACTTTCTTTCGACATACGAAAAGATCTCAAAAAAGTAGGGGTGGCAGGGTGGGAGTTGATCGAAAAAGTAGATACTATACTATATGTATGAAATATTGAATGCAGTTCCTGGTCATCAATATAAGAAGGCTGGGGGCAATAACAAAAAAAAAACTTCTTGTGCGCGAACGATCAAAGAAAGATACGCTGAATGAATCTAGAATATAGGCTGTTGGCTTGAGTTGAGTAGGAGCAGACACTATACCTCACAAGCTCTTGGATCCCATGGCTAAGGCTGACTTTGGTGGATTTTTTGTGAGGGTGGAGGAGTAGGATAGGGGGTGAGTGTAGGATAGAACCTAAGGATTCTAGGGACATTTTGGCATAAGAAGGGTGGTGCTAGGGCTCAAGACCATTTTGAAGGGGGTCGGCTTCAAACAAAAAGGGCGGCGGGTTGCCCCCTGCTCGTGTACCCCCAGACCTGTCACCATTGTACATTAATATTTTTCGAAAACACGGTTACCTATAAAATAGTAGTAATCAGGATCGTGTTAACGAGATTCGAATGTAGATCAGTTGTTATGGGATGTTCGGAAGATTCCATTCTTTTTACATCCGCCACAGAATCCAGTTTCGTCCCCGGGTAACGGGTGCTAAGTAGGTACACATGCTCGGCCATATTTTTTTTGATACAGTACCTTGAATCTCATATTCACCTAGCCCTTTCTCAACAAACCTTACACGCGAAACGAAACGCAAGGCGGAGAATTAGCAGCAGTAGAAGCCCTAAATTCTGCAAGTGGCCAAGTGAGTCCATTCAGGAATAAGAAATAGGCTGGCTCTTTGCATTTTTGATCCTTTTTTCCCCACCCAACAGCAGAGCTATTTACCTTAAAATGAGCAAGCTATTTTGACCGATTCAGATGCAGCAGTCGCCCCGAAGCGGAGGCATAGACAGTTGTTTAATTTAAGTGGGATACGATCCATCGTCGATTATGTCACGTCTATCTAATGTCAAAATGTAAAAAATAATATGGCTATTCGAAAACAATATCTGGATTTCTTTTTGGCGATCGATAAATGAGTGACTAGGTAGAAAGACGATTGAATTCATTGATGGAAGTTCGATCATGGAACTTGAATTCGAGATTCAAAGAAGAATACTGTATACATAGCTATCATATCACGTCCAGAGTCGGATTCAAATACCTCTTCACCGAGTTTCAGTCTGGCCATCGAAGGCTTACCCAACTACTCTGGATTACTGATCAAGTGGCTTTGAGAAAGAGAGATTCAAATTTAAAGTTGTTTCAGGTTTGGGAATGAAATGAAAAACCGTATTTTGCATCTTTTGCCAAACCAGTTCCTATCTCTTCTCTTTCCTATCTCGAATTTACTATCTCTTGGTTCCTTAGTAGACCGGTTTTTTTTGGATAACTCGATTGAGACCGTCCTTTGTCTGTTATCCCAGTCAGGAATTAAATTCCTAGCAAGTATATAAGGCTTGATTGAGAGTAAGAGTGTCTTGAATCTTGAATAGTGTCTTTACAATTGGGGATTTCTTGAATGAGACTTGGGGTAAGGAGGGAGAGGGTTTGGGAATAAAAATGGTTTATACAGCGTAGTAGCAGCTTCGATCGACCGACACCACCTTTTACAGTGCTATCTCTTTACCATCGATGACATGTTGGTTCCTATTTCAGTCAAGCAGTCAGTCAGTTGAAGGAGGCTGGTTTATTGGCTTTTGCTTTGCATCTGCTGGTTTTTTAGTTGCAAACCTAGCTTTCTAACTCTCAACAGTTCTATCTGATTGAACTTTGGGGAATACGCCCATCTGTAGCCCAATGCTCGAGTTGACCTAGCGCAACATCTCTCCCCGTGGATAAACTGCTGCTGATCTTGGTGGAAGCTCCACGTTCAATATTGTAAATGACTTCGTCCGCTTCAGAAACAAAATCTGCCTCTCTCCTCTCCAGCTCATGTGTTAGCTAAGCGCTCCCTCTCTTTAGCTTTCTTTATTATAGCTT